GCTAATGTAGCTTAATTTAAAGCATAGCACTGAAAATGCTAAGATAAATTTTAAAAACTTTCATAAGCAGTGAAGGTTTGGTCCTGGCCTCAGTATTAATTTTGACTAAATTTACACATGCAAGTTTCTGCATACTAGTGAGAACACCCTAATCATACTATTATTTGTTTAGGAGTTGGTATCAGGCATATATAGTGTATGACCCATGACACCTCGCCTAGCCACACCCCCAAGGGAATTCAGCAGTGATAAACATTGAATAATAAGCGCAAGCTTGAACCAGTTATAGTTAAAAGGGTTGGTTAATCTCGTGCCAGCCACCGCGGTTATACGAGTAACTCATATTAATATTTTACGGCGTAAAGGGTGATTAGAAAATACTAAAAATTACTAAAGTTATAATTTTATAAAGCTGTTATACGCTCTTATAAAAAGAATAATACACCAACGAAAGTGACTTTATTTAATAAGAACTTTTGAACTCACGATAGTTAAGACACAAACTAGGATTAGATACCCTACTATGCTTAACCTTAAATAGAATTTATCCTATTACTTTACCTAATCCGCCTGAGTACTACAAGCGCTAGCTTAAAACCCAAAGGACTTGGCGGTGCCTCAGACCCCCCTAGAGGAGCCTGTTCTATAACCGATAATCCACGTTAAACCTTACCACTTCTTGCCTTTACCGCCTATATACCGCCGTCGTCAGCTCACCCCATGAGGGTTTAAAAGTAAGCATAATGGACTTCTCCAAAACGTCAGGTCGAGGTGTAGCGAATGAAGTGGAAAGAAATGGGCTACATTTTCTTTTAAGAAAATACGGACAATAACATGAAAAACTATTTATAAGGTGGATTTAGTAGTAAGAAAAACTTAGGATATTTTTCTGAAAATGGCTCTGAGGCGCGCACATACCGCCCGTCACTCTCCTCAATTTCAATCTTTTCCTTTTATAAATAATCTTGTTCACAAGAGGAGGCAAGTCGTAACATGGTAAGTGTACTGGAAAGTGTACTTAGAATAATCAAAATATAGCTAAATTAGTAAAGCACCTCCCTTACACCGAGGAAATACCCGTGCAATTCGAGTTATCTTGAACCTTAAAACTAGCCTAACTACCATTAATTAGTAACAATATTATTAATAAATTACATTGATATTTTATACTTAAAACATTTTTATAATCTTAGTATAGGTGATAGAACAGATATATTTAGCGCTATAGAGATAGTACCGTAAGGGAAAGCTGAAAGAGAAATGAAATAAATTATTAAAGTAATAAAAAGCAAAGATTTAACCCTGTACCTTTTGCATCATGATTTAGTGAGAACAAATGGGCAAAAAGACCTTAAGTCCATCTCCCCGAAACTAGACGAGCTACTTCGGAGCAGCATACTAGAGCTAACCCGTCTCTGTGGCAAAAGAGTGGGACGACTCCCAAGTAGAGGTAAAAAGCCTACCGAGCCTAGTGATAGCTGGTTACCCAAAAAAAGAACTTAAATTCTGCAATAATTATTCAATATATCAAATTAGATTTCTTAATAAGAAAGACTGTAAAAATTATTAGTTATTCAAAAGAGGTACAACTCTTTTGAATTAAGAAACAACTTTATTAGGTGGGTAATGATCATATTATGTAAGGACCTAGCCCCAGTAGGCTTAAAAGCAGCCATCTGATAAGCAAGCGTTATAGCTCCAGCCTTAATTTTCCTATAATTTAGATATAACCTCACAACCCCCTAACCAATATTGGGTTTTTTTATTTAAACAATAAAAGAACTTATACTAAAATGAGTAATTAGAGGATTAACCTCTCCAAAACACCAGTGTAAGTCAGAAAGAATTAAATCACTGATTATTAACCGATACCACCCTGAGGTAATAATATTAATAATAAAAGACTAGAAAAACACATTTACCTTATCGTTAACCCTACACAGGAGTGTTTTAAGGAAAGATTTAAAGAAGATAAAGGAACTCGGCAAACATAGACTCCGCCTGTTTACCAAAAACATCGCCTCTTGCAAATACTGTATAAGAGGTCCCGCCTGCCCTGTGACATTGTTTTAACGGCCGCGGTATTCTGACCGTGCGAAGGTAGCGTAATCACTTGTCTTTTAATTAAAGACCTGTATGAAAGGCATCACGAGAGTCTAACTGTCTCTATTTTCTAATCAATGAAATTGATCTTCCCGTGCAGAAGCGGGAATAAAACCATAAGACGAGAAGACCCTATGGAGCTTTAAACACTTAAGCTATTATTTTATAAAATGTTAATCCAAGGACTTAACTTCACTAATAATGATGTATCTTAATGTTTTCGGTTGGGGCGACCGAGGAGTAAAAAAGAACCTCCTCATCGATTGAGTATTTACTTAAAAATTTGAACGACAGTTCTGATTTATAGAATATCTAACGAATAATGATCCAGGAATTAATATTTCTGATCAATGAACCAAGTTACCCTAGGGATAACAGCGCAATCCTTTCTAAGAGCCCATATCGCCGAAAGGGTTTACGACCTCGATGTTGGATCAGGACATCCTAATGGTGTAACCGCTATTAAGGGTTCGTTTGTTCAACGATTAATAGTCCTACGTGATCTGAGTTCAGACCGGAGTAATCCAGGTCAGTTTCTATCTATGTAGATATTTTTCCTAGTACGAAAGGACCGGGAAAATGAAGCCTATGCCACAGGCACGCTTCTCCCTCATCTGTTGAAATAAACTAAAACAGGTAAGAGGGGTCAATAATCTACTAAAGATTATAGTTAGTTAGGGTGGCAGAGCCTGGTAAGTGCAAAAGACCTAAACTCTTTAATCCAGAGGTTCAATTCCTCTCCCTAACTATGATAAATATGGTTATTATTTATATTATTCATCCCCTTACCTATATTATTCCAGTTCTATTAGCCACAGCATTTCTTACCCTAGTAGAACGTAAAATCTTAGGCTATATACAACTTCGTAAAGGCCCTAACGTGATTGGACCATATGGTCTTCTACAACCAATTGCTGATGGATTAAAACTCTTTACTAAAGAACCAATTCGCCCTTCATATTCTTCTCATTTCCTCTTCTTATTAACACCAACCGCTGCCCTTACATTAGCACTTCTTATATGAATGCCTTTACCAATACCACACTCAATCCTGAACCTTAATTTAGGATTACTATTTATTTTAGCCATTTCCAGCTTAACTGTATATACTATTTTAGGATCAGGATGAGCCTCTAATTCAAAGTATGCTTTAATAGGAGCTTTACGTGCTGTAGCACAAACTATTTCTTATGAAGTTACTTTAGGCTTAATTCTTTTATCACTAGTTATTATGACAGGAAGTTTTACATTACATACATTTAATTTTACTCAGGAAACAATCTGGTTATTAATTCCAGCATGACCATTAGCTATAATATGATATATTTCAACATTAGCAGAAACTAACCGGGCCCCATTTGACCTTACTGAAGGAGAATCCGAACTAGTATCAGGGTTTAATATTGAGTATGCAGGAGGTCCATTTGCTCTATTTTTCTTAGCCGAATACTCAAATATTCTAATAATAAATACCTTATCCGTTATTCTTTTTTTAGGAATATCGTATAATCCACTCCTCCCTCAAATCTCAACACTAAGTCTTATGATAAAAGCAACTATATTAACACTTTTGTTTTTGTGAATTCGTGCTTCATATCCACGATTTCGCTATGACCAACTTATACATCTCGTATGAAAAAACTTCCTACCACTTACATTAGCTCTTATCTTATGACACATTACTTTACCAGCCTCATTAGCAAGTTTACCACCACTCACATAAGGAAAAGTGCCTGAATTAAAGGACCACTTTGATAGAGTGGAATATGAATGTTAAAATCACTCCTCTTCCTTAGAAAAATAGGACTTGAACCTACCCCATAGAGATCAAAACTCTATGTACTTCCAACTATACTATTTCCTAAGTAAAGTCAGCTAAACAAGCTTTTGGGCCCATACCCCTACCATGTTGGTTAAAATCCTTCCTCTACTAATGAATCCTCTTGTAATAACTCTACTAATACTTAGCCTAGGCCTTGGTACTACAATCACATTCTTAGGATCCCATTGATTACTGATCTGAATAGGTTTAGAAATTAATACTATAGCTATTATTCCCCTAATAATTTATCAACAACACCCACGTGCAGTAGAAGCTACAACAAAATATTTCCTAACACAAGCAACAGCTTCTGCACTTCTCCTATTTGCAGGAACAACAAATGCCTGAATAACAGGACAATGAAATGTAACAGATTTAATTTATCCAACCTCCGCCACACTAATCACATTAGCCTTAGCCCTAAAAATTGGACTCGCACCAATACATTTCTGGTTACCAGAAGTTTTACAAGGATTAAACTTGACTACTGGATTAATCCTTTCCACATGACAAAAACTGGCTCCATTTGCTATCTTACTTCAACTTTATCCTCTTCTTAATCCAAATATTCTTATTACTATAGGAATTATATCCATTATTGTAGGAGGTTGAGGAGGATTAAATCAAACTCAACTACGGAAAATCTTAGCGTATTCATCAATTGCTCATCTAGGCTGAATAGTTACCATTATTCACTTCACCCCAGAATTGACATTACTTAATTTAATTATGTACATAATAATAACAACATCAATATTTCTCATTTTTAATTCACTTAACTCAATAAAAATTAATTCTATTTCTATTTCAATAACTAAATCACCCCTACTATCAATTATAGCACTAATAATTCTTCTTTCATTAGGAGGTCTACCACCACTTTCAGGTTTTATACCAAAATGACTTATTCTTCAAGAATTAACTAAACAAGATCTATTTATTCCAGCTACTATTATAGCTTTAGCAACCTTACTAAGTTTATTCTTTTATTTACGCTTATGTTATATAATTGTCCTAACCTTCTCACCAGCCCCCATCTTCTCATTCTCATCCTGACGAACAAAAATTGTTCAAACAAATATTTTACTTGTCATAACCACTTCCTTATCCCTTTTACTTTTACCCTTAACCCCAACACTACTAATATTATTACAATAAGAAATTTAGGTTAATAAGACCAAAAGCCTTCAAAGCTTTTAGTAAGAGTTTAAATCTCTTAACTTCTGATAAGACTTGCAAGACTTTATCTCACATATTCTGAATGCAACCCAGATGCTTTAATTAAACTAAAATCTTCTAGATAAACAGGCCTTGATCCTGCAACATCTTAATTAACAGCTAAGTGTTCAATCCAGCGAACTTTTATCTAGGCTTCTCCCGCCGTAAAACGGGGTGAGGCGGGAGAAGCCCCGGGAGAACCTTTATGCTCCGTTGAGAGATTTGCAATCTAACGTAAACTTTACTACAGGACTTGGTAAGAAGAGGAATTGAACCTCTCTTCACGGGACTACAAGCCGCCACTTAACTCTCAGCCATCCTACCTGTGGCAATTAATCGTTGGTTATTTTCTACTAATCACAAAGATATTGGTACCCTTTATTTGATCTTTGGTGCCTGAGCAGGAATGGTTGGGACTGGTCTTAGTCTTCTGATCCGAGCTGAATTAAGTCAACCTGGAACCCTTTTAGGTGATGATCAGATTTATAATGTTATTGTTACAGCCCATGCCTTTGTAATGATCTTCTTTATGGTTATACCTATCATAATTGGAGGTTTTGGTAATTGGCTTATCCCTTTAATGATTGGTTCTCCAGACATAGCTTTTCCACGCATAAATAATATAAGCTTCTGACTTCTACCTCCATCTTTTCTTCTGCTTCTAGCTTCTGCCGGTGTTGAAGCTGGAGCAGGAACTGGCTGAACTGTTTATCCACCACTAGCAGGAAATCTTGCCCATGCAGGAGCTTCCGTTGATTTAACAATTTTCTCTCTCCACTTAGCCGGAATCTCATCTATCTTAGCATCAATTAATTTCATTACTACTATCATTAATATAAAACCACCAGCAATTTCACAATACCAAACACCTTTATTTGTGTGATCAGTTCTTGTCACAACTGTATTACTTCTTTTAGCTCTCCCAGTTTTAGCAGCAGCTATTACTATACTTTTAACAGATCGGAATCTTAACACGACTTTCTTCGACCCAGCAGGAGGGGGGGATCCTATTTTATATCAACACTTATTTTGATTCTTCGGTCACCCTGAAGTTTATATTTTAATTTTACCAGGTTTTGGGATAATTTCACATGTAGTTGCTTATTATTCAGGTAAAAAAGAACCATTCGGGTATATAGGGATAGTATGAGCAATAATAGCTATTGGCCTTCTAGGATTTATTGTATGAGCACACCATATATTTACAGTTGGAATAGATGTGGATACACGAGCATACTTTACATCAGCTACAATAATTATTGCTATTCCAACAGGTGTTAAAGTTTTTAGTTGATTAGCTACCCTGCATGGTGGATCAATTAAATGAGAAACTCCTCTTTTATGAGCTTTAGGTTTCATTTTTTTATTTACAATTGGGGGTCTTACAGGAGTTGTTTTAGCTAATTCATCCCTAGATATTGTACTTCATGATACATATTATGTAGTAGCTCATTTTCATTACGTCCTATCAATAGGGGCAGTATTCGCTATTATAGCAGGCTTTGTCCATTGATTTCCCCTATTTACAGGGTATACACTTCATTCCACATGAAGTAAAATTCAATTTTTAATTATATTTATTGGAGTAAACTTAACTTTTTTTCCTCAACATTTCTTAGGCTTAGCAGGTATACCACGACGTTATTCAGATTACCCAGACGCTTATACTTTATGGAATGTAGTGTCATCTATTGGATCTATAATTTCTATAGTTGCCGTTATTATTTTATTATTTATTATTTGAGAAGCATTTGCCTCAAAACGTGAAGTATTATCAATTGAACTCCCCAACACTAATGTAGAATGACTTCACGGCTGTCCTCCTCCCCATCACACTTATGAAGAACCAGCTTTTGTACAAGTTCAACAATCAGCTTATTAACAAGAAAGGAAGGGATTGAACCCCCATAAGTCGGTTTCAAGCCGACCACATTACCATTCTGTCACTTTCTTAAGACTCTAGTAAAATAATTACATTACCTTGTCAAGGTAAAATTGTGGGTTAAACTCCCACGAATCTTAAATTAATGGCACACCCATCACAATTAGGATTCCAAGACGCAGGCTCCCCAGTTATAGAAGAATTACTCCATTTTCATGACCATACATTAATAATCATTTTCCTTATTAGTACTTTAATTCTTTATATTATTATTGCAATAGTGGCTACTAAATTAACTAATAAATATATTTTAGATTCTCAAGAAATTGAGATTGTATGAACTATTTTACCAGCTATTATTCTTATTATAATTGCTTTACCCTCACTACGAATTTTATATTTAATAGATGAAATTAATGATCCACACATCACAATTAAAGCTTTAGGTCACCAATGATATTGAAGTTATGAATATACAGATTATGAAAATCTAGAATTTGACTCTTATATGGTTCAAACTGAAGATCTTAATCCAGGACAATTTCGACTTCTAGAAACAGATCACCGTATAGTAGTCCCAATAGAATCCCCAATCCGAGTACTAGTTACAGCAGAAGATGTTCTACATTCATGAGCAGTACCAGCACTTGGAGTAAAAATAGATGCAGTTCCTGGACGCCTAAATCAAACAGCCTTTATCATTTCACGACCTGGAATCTATTACGGACAATGTTCAGAAATTTGTGGTGCTAACCATAGCTTTATACCCATTGTTGTAGAAGCAGTTCCTTTAGAACACTTTGAAAACTGATCTTCATTAATATTAGAAGAAAATTCATTAAGAAGCTAAATAGGGTTCAGCATTAGCCTTTTAAGCTAAAAATTGGTGATTCCAACCACCCTTAATGACATGCCACAACTTAACCCAAGTCCATGATTTTTAATTTTTTTATTCTCTTGACTATTTTTCCTAATTATTTTACCACATAAGTTAACATCCTATATGTTTAATTATGATCCTACCTTAAAAAGTATTGAAAAACAAAAACCAGAACCCTGAAACTGACCATGATCTTAAACTTTTTTGATCAATTTATTAGTCCATCATTATTAGGTTTACCTCTTATTGTATTAGCAATAATTATACCAGCAATACTCTTTCAAACTCCATCCAATCGATGACTTAATAACCGCTTAATTACCTTACAAACATGATTTATTAATCGATTTACATATCAACTTATACAACCATTAAATGTAAGTGGTCATAAATGAGCTATTATATTTACAGCACTTATACTTTTCTTAATTACCATTAATTTATTAGGTCTTCTCCCATATACATTTACACCAACAACACAACTTTCATTAAATATAGCCTTGGCTCTGCCATTATGATTAATAACTGTCTTAATTGGTATATTTAATCAACCAACTATTTCACTAGGACATTTTTTACCTGAAGGTACCCCATCCCTTTTAATCCCAATTCTTATTACTATTGAAACTATTAGTTTATTTATTCGTCCTCTTGCTCTAGGTGTCCGGCTCACAGCTAACCTTACAGCAGGTCACCTCTTAATACAACTAATTGCAACTGCAGCCTTTGTTTTAATTACTATCATGCCTTCAGTAGCTATTCTTACTTCCATCATCTTATTTATATTAACTATCTTAGAAGTAGCTGTTGCTATAATTCAAGCTTATGTTTTTGTACTTCTCCTAAGTCTATATTTACAAGAAAACGTTTAATAATGGCCCACCAAGCACACGCATATCATATAGTTGACCCAAGCCCATGACCATTAACTGGAGCCATTGCTGCTCTACTAATAACCTCAGGCCTAGCCATTTGATTTCATTTTCATACCTTTTCACTCTTATTATTAGGATTAATTTTACTCACCTTAACAATAATTCAATGATGACGAGATGTGATCCGAGAAGGGACATTTCAAGGTCATCACACCCCACCAGTACAAAAAGGACTACGCTACGGAATAATTTTATTTATTATATCAGAAGTACTTTTTTTCTTGGGGTTTTTCTGAGCATTTTATCATTCTAGCCTAGCACCTACCCCTGAATTAGGTGGTTGTTGACCACCCACAGGAATTATCCCTTTAGACCCATTTGAAGTACCATTACTTAATACTGCTGTACTTCTAGCTTCTGGTATTACAGTAACTTGAGCACATCATAGTATTATAGAAGGGAATCGAAAAGAAGCTATTCAAGCCCTTACACTTACAGTAATATTAGGTTTATATTTTACAGCCCTCCAAGCTATAGAATATTATGAAGCTCCTTTTACCATCGCTGATGGTGTTTACGGAACAACATTCTTTGTAGCAACAGGATTTCATGGACTACATGTTATTATTGGTACCACATTTCTCCTCGTCTGTTTAATACGCCAAATCCTATTTCACTTTACATCTGAACACCATTTTGGCTTTGAAGCCGCCGCATGATACTGACACTTTGTTGATGTAGTATGATTATTCCTCTATGTATCAATTTATTGATGAGGCTCATAAAACTTTTCTAGTATAAACTAGTACAAATGATTTCCAATCATTTGATCTTGGTTAGAATCCAAGGAGAAGTAATGAGCCTCATCATATTTTCTATTAGCATAACCGCCCTAATCTCCTTAATTTTAGTATTTATCGCATTTTGATTACCAACCATTAACCCAGATAATGAAAAATTATCTCCCTATGAGTGTGGTTTTGATCCTTTAGGTTCTGCACGCCTTCCATTTTCATTACGGTTCTTCTTAGTAGCAATTCTTTTCCTTTTATTTGATTTAGAAATTGCTTTACTCCTTCCTCTTCCATGAGGAGATCAACTTTATTCACCGTTTATCACTATTATTTGAGCCTCAATCATTATTATTCTTCTCACATTAGGTCTAGTCTATGAATGATTACAAGGAGGTCTTGAATGGGCAGAATAGGTGTTTAGTCCAAAAAAGACCATTAATTTCGACTTAATAAATTATGGTGAAAACCCATAAATACCTTATGACTCCTATCTATTTTACAATTATATCAGCATTTATTCTTAGTCTTATAGGACTAGCTTTTAACCGTTCTCACCTTCTATCGGCCCTCATCTGTCTTGAAGGAATAATACTTTCCCTATTTATCGCTATTGCCATTTGATCATTAACAATAAATTCTCCATCCTTATCCCTAGCACCTATAATTTTATTAACATTCTCTGCCTGTGAAGCTAGTTCAGGACTAGCCCTACTAGTAGCCGCTACCCGAACACACGGAACTGATCATCTTAATAATCTTAATCTTTTACAATGTTAAAAATCCTTATTCCTACTGCCTTATTATTACCCATTTCATGAATTTCACCAAAAAAGTGAGTGTGAACTTCAACTATTACCAACAGTCTTCTAATTGCCCTACTAAGTTTATATTGATTTAAATGAGATCTTGAAATAGGTTGGGATTGTTCCAACCTCTTTCTCGGTATTGATCCACTTTCAGCTCCCCTCCTTTCATTAACCTGCTGGCTTCTTCCACTTATACTTTTAGCTAGTCAAAAACATTTAACTGCCGAACCCCACAAACGACAACAAATTTATATTTCTTTATTAATTATTCTTCAAGCCTCCCTAATTTTAGCATTTAGTGCAACAGAAATAATCCTATTTTATATTATATTTGAAACAACACTTATCCCTACACTTATTATTATTACACGATGAGGAAATCAAACCGAACGCCTTAATGCAGGTATTTACTTTTTGTTTTATACCCTTGCAGGCTCATTACCTTTATTAATTGCACTACTTACTTTACAAAAAGATTTGGGTTCCTTATCAATACTTATTTTACAATACCCAAATACTATTAATTTATATTCTTGAACTAATAAATTTTGATGACTTGCCTGCATAATTGCTTTTCTAGTAAAAATACCTCTTTATGGTGTCCATTTATGATTACCAAAAGCCCATGTAGAAGCCCCTATCGCCGGTTCCATAATTTTAGCCGCAGTTCTCCTTAAACTTGGAGGTTATGGTATGATACGAATTATTGTTATACTTAATCCATTAACAAAAGAAATAGCTTATCCATTCTTAATTTTAGCAATTTGAGGTATTATTATAACTAGCTCTATCTGTTTACGACAAACCGATCTTAAATCTTTAATTGCCTACTCTTCAGTAAGTCATATAGGCCTCGTAGCAGCAGCAATCCTAATTCAAACTCCATGAAGCTTCGCTGGAGCTACTGCCCTTATAATTGCACACGGTTTAATTTCTTCTATACTTTTCTGTTTAGCTAACACAAATTATGAACGGATTCATAGCCGAACACTTCTTTTAGCCCGGGGTACTCAAATTATTCTCCCACTTATAGGTACCTCATGATTTTTAGCTAATTTAGCAAATCTAGCCTTACCCCCTAGTCCTAATCTTGTAGGAGAATTACTTATTATTACTTCCCTATTTAAATGATCAAATTGAACCATTTTACTTACAGGTACTGGTGTTTTATTAACAGCATCTTATTCATTGTATATATTCTTAATAACACAACGGGGTCCAACACCACAACACATACTCTTCCTATCACCTTCCCATACACGAGAACATTTATTAATATATCTTCACCTTCTACCAACAATTCTTATTATTACTAAACCAGAACTCATCCTAGGATGAACATTTTATATTTATAGTTTAATTAAAACATTAGATTGTGGTTCTAAAAATAAAAGTTAAAATCTTTTTATTTATCAAGAGAGGTCTGGGACAAAAAGAACTGCTAACTCTTTTAATCATGGTTCAACTCCATGGCTCACTTAGCTTTTGAAAGATAATAGTTATCTATTGGTCTTAGGAACCAAAAACTCTTGGTGCAACTCCAAGCAAAAGCTATGAATTTAATCATCTTTAATTCCTCATTCCTATTAGTCTTTATTATTCTTCTTTATCCTTTAATAGTATCTATTTTCTTTCCCCAAGATACTACTAATCCACATTGAGCCTCCACCCATGTTAAAATAGCGGTTAAACTCTCATTTTTTATTAGCTTAATTCCATTATTTATTTTTTTAGATCAGGGTGTAGAATCAATCACCACCAATTGAAACTGAATTAATTTAGGGCCAATAAATATATATATAAGCTTTAAATTTGATTTCTATTCTATTATCTTTTTACCAGTAGCTTTATACGTAACATGATCAATCTTAGAATTTGCACTATGATATATAAATATAGACCCAAACTATAACCGTTTCTTTAAATATCTTCTTCTTTTTCTTATAGCAATAATTATTCTTATTACTGCCAATAACCTATTTCAACTTTTTATTGGATGGGAAGGAGTAGGTATTATATCTTTCCTTTTAATCGGCTGATGATATAGCCGAGCTGACGCTAATACTGCAGCCCTACAAGCAGTTATTTATAACCGCATCGGGGATATTGGTCTTATTATTAGTATAGCTTGATTTGCCACTAATCTTAATTCATGAGAAATTCAACAAATATTTATCTTATCCAAAGATAAAGATTTAACTATACCATTATTTGGTTTAGTATTAGCTGCTGCCGGAAAGTCAGCACAATTTGGCCTCCACCCATGGCTGCCATCAGCCATGGAGGGGCCTACGCCAGTCTCTGCCCTACTTCACTCAAGTACAATAGTAGTAGCCGGTGTATTTCTCCTTATCCGACTTCATCCATTAATTCAAGATAATCAACTAATTATATCAGCTTGCCTATGCTTAGGAGCATTAACAACTCTATTTACAGCTACTTGTGCTCTAACCCAAAACGATATCAAGAAGATTGTAGCCTTCTCCACATCTAGTCAATTAGGACTCATAATAGTTACAATTGGACTAAATCAACCACAATTAGCCTTTCTTCACATTTGCACTCATGCTTTCTTCAAAGCCATACTATTTCTCTGTTCTGGTTCTATCATTCATAATCTGAATAATGAACAGGATATTCGAAAAATAGGTGGACTTCATAAAATTATACCCTTTACTGCTTCAGCTCTTACAGTTGGTAGTTTAGCTCTCACAGGTATACCTTTCTTATCAGGTTTCTTTTCAAAAGATGCCATTATTGAAGCCATAAACACATCAAACCTTAACGCCTGAGCCCTAATCTTAACCCTCCTAGCTACTTCCTTCACCGCTATTTACAGCTTACGACTTATTTTCTTTACACTAATAAATTCACCACGATTCCCCTCTTTCTCCCCTATTAACGAAAATAGTATAATAGTTCTTAAACCTATTAAACGCCTAGCTTACGGAAGTATCTTAGCTGGATTACTTATTACCTATAACATAATTCCTATCAAAACACAAATTATAACAATACCTCTTATCCTAAAGCTCTCAGCCGTACTAATTACAACTGTAGGTCTTCTTCTAGCCTTAGAATTAACTAACCTGACCAAACACCAATTAAAAGTTAATCCCTCTATAACTTCTCATAATTTTTCAAATCTTCTCGGTTATTTCCCAACCATTATTCACCGTCTAACCCCTAAAATGAATCTTCACTGAGCCCAAACCATCTCTACTCATCTGATTGATTTAACATGAAATGAAAAAATAGGTCCAAAAAACATATTTATTCAACAAACATCCATAATTAAATTATCTACATCACCTCAACAAGGTTTTATTAAAATTTATTTCATAATTTTCTTTATTACATTAATTTTTACTATATTAATGGTTATTTAAACTGTACGTAACGTTCCCCAAGAAATCCCACGAGTTAACTCTAACACAACAAATAAAGCTAAAAGTAATATTCAACCACTTAATATAAGTAAACTTCCCCCATAAGAGTATAATAAAGCTACCCCACTAAAATCACCACGAATCATCTCTAAACCATTAATTTCGTCACCCATAAATCACCCTCACCCTCAATCTCCAACGAAATACTTATTAATATATATTAAACATATTACATAAAACATAACATATACAAATACAGATCAATCCCCTCATGACTCAGGATATGGTTCTGCAACAAGCGCCGCAGTATAAGCAAATACAACCAATATTCCTCCCAAATAAATTAAAAACAATACTAATGATAAAAATGAACTCCCAGAACTTACTAATAAACCACACCCTATACCAGCAGATATTACTAACCCTAAGGCGGCATAATAAGGAGAAGGATTTGAAGCCACTGCTACTAAACCCATAATAAAACTCAACATTATAATAAACATTAAATAAGTCATACATTCCTACTTAGATTTTAACTAAGACCAGTAATCTGAAAAACTACCGTTGTTATTCAACTACAAGAATCTAATGGCCACAAATATTCGAAAAAATCACCCATTAATTAAAATTATTAATAATTTAATTATTGATCTTCCTGCCCCTGTCAATATTTCAATTTGATGAAACTATGGTTCCCTCCTTGGACTTTGTTTAGTTATCCAAATTCTCACTGGTTTATTTTTAGCTATACATTATACCGCAGACATCTCATCTGCTTTTTCATCAGTTGTCCATATTTGTCGAGACGTAAATTATGGATGACTTATTCGTAATATTCACGCTAATGGAGCCTCTATTTTCTTCATCTGTATTTATGTACATATTGCCCGAGGACTTTACTACGGTTCTTACCTCAATAAAGAAACATGAAATATTGGAGTTATTCTGTTGCTTTTATTAATAGCCACAGCCTTCGTAGGTTATGTTTTACCCTGAGGACAAATATCATTTTGGGGGGCAACAGTAATTACTAATCTTTTATCAGCCTTCCCTTATATTGGGGGTATCCTAGTTGAATGGATTTGAGGAGGCTTCTCGGTAGATAATGCTACCCTTACACGATTTTTTGCTTTCCACTTTCTATTCCCTTTTCTCATTACTGCACTTATGTTTCTACACATTCTATTTTTACACGAGGCAGGCTCTAATAATCCAACCGGACTTAATTCTAACATAGATAAAATTTCATTTCATCCCTATTATTCTTATAAAGATCTTCTAGGCTTCTTTATTCTTATCTTATTTTTAATACTCCTTGCTCTTTTTTTACCCAACCTTCTAGGAGATGCAGAAAACTTTATTCCTGCAAATCCACTAATTACACCACCACATATTAAACCTGAATGATACTTTTTATTTGCCTATGCTATTTTACGATCCATTCCAAATAAATTGGGAGGAGTTCTCGCTCTTTTATTCTCAATTCTCATTCTTATGTTAGTTCCATTACTCCACACATCAAAGCAACGAAGTTCAACATTTCGACCAATTACCCAAATCCTATTCTGAACCTTAATCACAGTTACTATTATCTTAACATGAATCGGAGGACAACCAGTTGAACAACCATTTATTATTATTGGACAAATTGCCTCTATCATATACTTCTTATTATTTCTTATTTTATTTCCACTTATTGGATGATGAGAAGATAAAATCTTAAACCTATAAATGTTATGGTAGCCTAAAAATTAAGGCATTGGTCTTGTAAACCGAAAACTGGAGGTGAAATGCCTCCCCAAGACAAACTAATTCAGGAAAGAGAGGGGTTAAACTCACATCCTTGGCTCCCAAAGCCAAGATTTTGATTAAACTACTTCCTGCTACACCATTATCTACTAGTTGAAAAATTCTCTCCTATGTAATATATATATTTAATTAATACATATATATGTACTATTATACATATATATTACTATGTATAATAATCATAAATTGATTTTCCGCTATAATGATTAATCCCCCCCAATTTACTAACAATACAATATAATTACTAATGTATCTTAATCGATCATAGTATGATTAGAATATACCTTTGAATGATTTGTGGTACTTGTATTTATTGATCCTCATATTATGATCAAATTTAACATTTAATATTCTTATAAGGCATAAAGATATCTCCGGCTAAAGCCAGAGATATCACTGTTCATTATATCAAGATTTATTAATCTCTAGTTATTGAATTCAGATCGGTATCTAAAAGCCCTTCAGGTTGGGGCCGCCAGGGCTTTTAGACCGGAAGAATGCTTAAATTGTTCTATACTCAACATCAAATTCTTAATAGTGCTACTCGTTAACTTCACGCTCTATTCTTGTTAAGATAAGATAATAAATAATTTCCGTAAACGGAACATTAATTTTAAATTTATTCAATATAATAATAATAATTTAACTATAAGATTAATAAAAACATTTTATTAATCCTAAATATTATTAAGAAGAATTATTTAATTAATGTAATAAACTAAGAATTCATAACAACAAAGATCTATATATAGGCATAAAATATATTTATATAGTTACCCCTGGGTCGAGAAAAAAAAACACATTATTTTGGGAAAAACCCCCCTCCCCCTTAACATACACGCCTTTTCGAAAAACCCCTAAAACGAGGGCCAATGTATATTTTTAATGTAATGACATGTAATGAAATCGTCATATATATAGTGACAAATTAACGTGTGTCACTCTAACAATATATCTTATAAATTAGGACTAAATTTATTTTCAATATTTCAATATTTCATTTTCGAAATCACATTTTCAATGCTTTTTTTTTGAAAATTATTAATTTTTAAAAATGCATTTTTTTTTAAAATATTTTTAAAAATTGCATTTTTTAGGAATATTATCTCTAAAATGAAAATCTAAAAATTGGAAAATCATATTTTGATTAATCTTATTTTTTTTATTGTTATATAGTGTAACACTATGACAT